GACACCAATAAAGAAAAAAGGAATAGCCTGAACAATGAATTTATAAATCGAATCGAAGCTCTAAACAGGGGATTTCCTCTTTTGAATGTAGTCGAAAAAAGGATTCGATTGTGTAATGATGAAACTGAACAAGAATACTTGCCTAAAATGTCTGATCCTTTCGTTAAGGGATCCTGTCGTGGGACAATGAAAAATTTATATTCATGTTCACTCATGAATGATTATTTAATACCTTCCATCGAAGATTCCATAGAAACTGTTTGGATAAATAAAATGCATGGTATCCTTTCTACCAATTACCAAAAAATTGAACACAAAATATACCCATTTGGAGGAAAATTATTATCACCAGACATTGTCCATTTCTTGACCTCAATCAGTGAATTTGCCGGGGATTCAACACTGAATTTAGATTTGAAAGGACTTTCCTCATTCGAGGAACAAGGAAGAATTTATTCAGAAAATCAAGCGAAATTTTCGAAATTTTTCTTCCATGTATTTACAACTGATGCGAATGATCAAACAATTAAAAAAGAATCTAGTGGAAGAAAAGAAATCAGTAAAAGGATCCCTCGATGGTCATACAAATTTATTTCCGATTTGGAACAACAGAGAGGACAAAATGAAGAAGAATCGGAAGGGTATCGCGGAATTCGTTCAAGAAAAGCCAAGCGTGTAGTAATTTTTACTGATAACGACCAGAATGCCAATACTCAGACTAATATAAAGAATACGAGTAAGAGGGAAAAAGGGGAAGAAGTGGCTTTGATACGTTATTCGCAACAATCAGATTTTCGTCGGCATTTAATCAAAGGGTCCATACGCGCTCAAAGGCGTAAAACGGTTCCTTGGGAACTGTTTCAAGCAAATGTCCATTCCCTTCTTTTTTTGGACCGAATAGAAAAAACTCGTTTTTTTTCTTTTGATATCTCCGGAACAGTGAAGCTCATTTTTAGTAATTGGATAGGGAAAAACACGGAATTGAAAACTTCTGATTCTGAGGAAGAAAGGGCAAAAGAAAAAGAGAAAAAAAAGAAAAAAGAAGAAAATGAACGGATAACAATAGCGGAAACCTGGGATACTTTTCTAATTGCTCAAGTAATAAGGGGATCCATGTTAGTAACCCAATCGATTCTTAGGAAATATATTGTATTGCCTTCATTGATAATAGCTAAAAATATGGGCCGTATATTATTATTTCAATTCCCCGAATGGTACGAGGATTTGACAGAGTGGAATAGAGAAATGCATGTTAAATGCACTTATAATGGTGTTCAATTATCAGAAACAGAATTTCCTAAAAATTGGTTAACAGACGGTATTCAGATAAAAATCCTATTTCCTTTCTGTCTGAAACCTTGGCACAAATCTAAGCTACGAGCCCATCATAAGGATCATAAATATCCAATCAAAAAGAAAGAAAAAGGGGATAATTTTTGTTTTTTAACAGTCTGGGGAATGGAAGCCAAACTACCTTTTGGCTCTCCCCAAAAACGGCCTTTCTTTTTTGAACCCGTTTATAAAGAACTCGAAAAAAAAATGAGAAAAGTTCAAAAAAGGGGTTTTCTAATTCTAAGAGTTTTAAAAGAAAGAAAAGAATGGGGTCTTAAAAAAGTTCTATTTATAAAAAGAAAAACAAACGAACTTGTAAAAGTGAATCCAATTCAATTATTTCAATTGAGGGAAGCTTTTGAATCGAGTGAAAATAAAAATGAAAAAGATTCTATAGTTAGTAATGATATTTTTCATGAATCATGGATTCAAATTAGATCCACGGATTGGACAAATTATTCACTGACAGAAAAAAAAATGAAGGATCTAACTGATAGGACAAGCACAATCAGAAATCAAATAGAAAAAATAACAAAAGACAAGAAAAAAATCTTTATAAACCCAGAGAAAAATATTAGTCTTAATGAAACAAGTTGTGATGATAAAAGGTCAGAATCGCCGCAAAAAATTTGGCACATATTCAGAAGAGAAAATGCCCGATTAATACGTAAATGGCACTCTTTTTTAAATTTCAAATTTTTATTTGAAAGGATATACATGGATGTCCTTCTATGTATCATTAATATTCTTAGAACCCATACACAACTTTTTTTTCAATTTGAATCAACAATTATTAAGAAATGCATTTTCAATGATGAAATAAATAAAGAACAAGAAGGAATTCATGAAACAAATGAAAAAAAAATGAACTTTATTTCGACTATAAAAAGGCCATTTTCTAATATTAGTAATAATAATTCACATATTCTTTGTGACCTAACCTCCTTATCGCAAGCATATGTATTTTACAAATTATCACAAACCAAAATGATTAACAAGAATCACTTGCGATCTGTACTTCAATATCAATATCACAGAACATCCTTTTTTCTTAAGGATAGAATAAAGGATTCTTTTGTAACACAAGGCATATTTCATTCTGAATCAGGACATAAAAAATTTCAAAATTCTGGAATGCAAAATTCTGTAATGAATGAATGGAAAAACTGGTTAAGAAGTCATTATCCATATGATTTATCTCAGACTAGATGGTCCAGATTAGTCCCGCAAAAATGGCGAAATAGAGTTAATCAGTGTCATCAAAATGAAAACTCAAACTACTTTGGTTCAGATAAAAAAGTCCGATTAATTCATTACGGGAAACAAAATCATTATGCAGCGGATTCATTACCGAGTCAAAACGAAAAATTAAAAAAACACTACAGATATAATTTTTTATCATATAAATATATAAATTATAAAGATAAAGGGGACTCATATATTTATAGATTACCATTACAAGTAAATGAGCGTCGAGAGATTCCCTATAATTACAATTACAAGACATGGAAACCCGAATCATTTTATGTGCTGAGAGATATACCCATTAGTAATTATTTAGGAAAATATTCCATTATCGAGACGGAGAAAAATCCCGATATAAAATATTTTGGTTGGAGAATGCTCCATTTTTTTCGTAGAAAGAAGATTTTTATTGAGACCTGGACCGATATGAGTCTTGGCGCCGACATTAAGAAAAATACTAAGACTGGGACCACTGATGATCAAATAATTGAAAAAAGGGATAAGAAAGATGCTTTTTTTTTCACGATTCAGCAAGATATCAACCCATCTAATCAAAAAAAGTTTTTTTTTGATTGGATGGGAATGAATAAAGAAATATTCAATCATTCCATATCGAATCTGAAACTTTGGTTCTTCCCAGAATTTGTGCTATTTTATAATGCATATAAGATGAAACCATGGGTCATACCAATCAAATTACTTTTTTTGAATTTAAATGGAAATGAAAGCGTTACTGAAAATAAAAACATAAATGGAAAACAAAAAGAAGGTCTTTGTATATCATCTAATGAAAAAAGAAATTTTGAATTAAAGAATAGAAATCAAGAAGAAAAGGAACTATCGGTCCAAGGAGATCTTGGATCAGATGTACAAAACCAAGGGAATCTTGGGTCAATTCTATTAAACCAACAAACAGATGGTCAAGAAGATTATGCGGGATCAGAACGTATGAAGAAAAATCAATTCAAGAACAACACGAAAGCGGAACTAAAGTTTTTCCTGAAAAGATATTTCCTTTTTCAATTGAGATGGGATGATCCTTTGAATCAAAGAATAATCAAGAATATCAAGGTATATTGTCTCCTGCTTAGACTGAGAAATCCAAAGGAAATCGCTATATCCTCTATTCAAAGAGGAGAAATAAGTCTAGATATAATGCTGACTCAGAAAGATCTAACTCTTAAAAAATTGAAAAAAAAAAAGATATTGAGTATCGAACCAATTCCTCCATCTATAAAATGGGATGTACAATTTCTTATGTATCAAACCATAGGTATTTCATTAGTCCATAAGAGTAAACATAAAACGAACCGAGAATGTCGAGAAAAAAGATATGTTGATAAAAATGATTTTGATAAATCTATTGCAAGACATGAAAGGGTAGTTGGGAATCAAGACGAAAATTATTATGATTTGCTTGTTCCTGAAAAGATTTTATCATCTAGACGTCGTAGAGAATTCAGAATTCTAATTTGTTTCAATTCAGAGAATGGGAATGCTGGGGATAGAAATTCAGTATTTTGCAATGGGAACTATATAAGGAACTGTAGTCAATTTTTGGATAAGGACAAACATCTTGATACAGATCCAATAAAATACATTAACATGAAATTAAAGTTCTTGCTTTGGCCCAATTATCAATTAGAAGATTTAGCTTGTATGAATCGCTATTGGTTTGATACCAATAATGGCAGTCGTTTCAGTATGTCAAGGATACATATGTATCCACGATTGAAAATTCGTTGATAGTACATTTCCTATCTATCAATCACGTGTCATGTATGGTATATGAGGGCAAACAGATGTACATATGCGTTGTATTACATTACAGTCCGGTACATGATACTCATTCAATGACGTATCAATTAGATCTAGAAATGAATCAACAGAATTCTCTTTTCTTAGGTACAAATGATTTTCTTTTGTGAATACAGAAATATACTATCCCTTCCTGTTATATCCCTATCCAAATCAAATTGAAAATTAAATGGATTGATGATTATTTGATAGAAAAGGTAGTACATAAATAAATTCATATTTTTGTGTATACCAGATTTAAAATTTAAATAATTGGCATTATTATATTATTATTACTGATCGGTAAAACCCATATCTTCGGTCAAATCCATATCTGTAGAAAAGAAAGAAAAGTAGGAGAAGAATTCTTTTTATGGTCAAAAATGCATTTCTCTCAGTTATTTCGCAAGATGAAAAAGAAGGAAGTGGGGGTTCTGTTGAATTTCAAATATTCAGTTTCACCAATAAGATACGGAGACTTACTTCCCATTTAGAATTGCACAGAAAAGACTATTTATCTCAGAGGGGTCTACGGAAAATTCTGGGAAAACGTCAACGACTGCTGGCTTATTTGTCAAAGAAAAATAGAGTACGTTATAAAGAATTAATTGGTCAATTAAATATTCGGGAGCCCAGAATTCGTTAATTTGAGGATTCATTTGGAATTCTTTTTAGATTTTGAATTTTGATGAACTTCGTTTCGTTTTCAGCAATTCATGGAATAATGAATCGGGTAAAAAACATATGACTGTACCAGCTACAAAAAAAGATCTCATGATAGTCAATATGGGTCCTCATCACCCATCAATGCATGGTGTTCTTCGACTCATCGTTACTCTAGATGGTGAAGATGTTATTGACTGTGAGCCTATATTAGGTTATTTACACAGAGGGATGGAAAAAATTGCGGAAAACCGAACAATTATACAATATCTGCCTTATGTAACACGTTGGGATTATTTAGCTACTATGTTCACAGAGGCAATAACCGTAAATGCACCAGAACAGTTGGGAAATATTCAAGTACCTAAAAGAGCCAGCTATATCAGAGTAATTATGTTGGAGCTAAGTCGTATAGCTTCTCATTTGTTATGGCTTGGCCCTTTTATGGCGGATATCGGTGCACAGACCCCTTTCTTCTATATTTTCAGAGAGAGAGAATTGATATATGATCTATTCGAAGCTGCCACAGGTATGCGAATGATGCATAATTATTTCCGTATCGGAGGAGTAGCTGCTGATCTACCTCATGGCTGGATAGATAAATGTTTAGATTTCTGCGATTTTTTTTTAACGGGGGTTACTGAATATCAAAAACTTCTTACACGGAATCCCATTTTTTTGGAACGAGTGGAAGGCGTGGGCATTATTGGTGGAGAGGAAGCAATTAATTGGGGTTTATCCGGACCAATGCTACGAGCTTCCGGAATCCAATGGGATCTTCGTAAAGTTGATCATTATGAGTGTTACGACCAATTTGATTGGGAAGTTCAATGGCAAAAAGAAGGGGATTCGTTAGCTCGTTATTTAGTACGAATCACTGAAATGACGGAATCCATAAAAATTATTCAACAGGCTCTGGAAGGAATTCCGGGGGGGCCTTATGAGAATTTGGAAGTCCGACGTTTTGATAGAGCAAGAGATTCAGAATGGAATGATTTTGAATATCGATTCATTAGTAAAAAGACTTCTCCCACTTTTGAATTGTCGAAACAAGAACTTTATGTCAGAGTGGAAGCCCCAAAAGGGGAATTGGGAATTTTTCTGATAGGAGATCAGAGTGTTTTTCCCTGGAGATGGAAAATTCGTCCACCGGGTTTTATCAATTTGCAAATTCTTCCTCAGCTAGTTAAAAGAATGAAATTGGCTGATATTATGACGATACTAGGTAGTATAGATATCATTATGGGAGAAGTTGATCGTTGAAATGATAATTGATACGGCAGAAGTACAAGCTATCAATTCTTTTTCCAGATCGGAATCCTTAAAAGAGGTCTATGGGCTCATATGGCTATTTGTTCCTATTTTTACTACTGTATCGGGAATCACAATAGGTGTACTAGTAATTGTATGGTTAGAAAGAGAAATATCCGCAGGGATCCAACAACGTATTGGACCTGAATATGCGGGTCCTCTGGGAATTCTTCAAGCTCTAGCAGATGGGACCAAACTCCTTTTCAAAGAGGATCTTCTCCCATCTAGAGGAGATAGTCGTTTATTCAGTATCGGACCATCTATAGCAGTCATATCAATTCTATTAAGTTATTCAGTAATTCCTTTTGGATATCGTCTTGTTCTAGCCGATCTCAGTATAGGTGTTTTTTTATGGATCGCCATTTCAAGTATTGCTCCTATTGGACTTCTTATGTCAGGATATGGATCGAATAATAAATATTCCTTTTTAGGTGGTCTACGAGCTGCTGCTCAATCCATTAGTTATGAAATACCATTAACTCCATGTGTGTTATCAATATCTCTACGTGTGATTCGTTGGTACATGCACTTTTACCTATTTCCTTTCTTTTCTTTCTAGAAAAGAAGTTGAATGTATTGAATAGATATCTTAATTTTTTTTTTTATCGTTCAGGTTGATGAACTAAATTAGATAGTTATATGAGTGAAACAAAACTGCTTCTAAATTCGCAGTAAAAAGATCGAGCCTCATTCCCTATGTACAAGGGTTAAGCGAAAGTAAACATAAGTGGTAGACGCTGTTTACCCCAAGTTGATTAGTCATTATAGCTTGAAGCGGGTGCAAAAGATCAACTGTATGGGGTTTTTACTATTGTATGTATTACCATAACGGGGATCGAGCAAAAATGAGTGGGTGGTTAGGAACACCAAGGTACACAAAGGATTAGTAATGGAGATAATGGAAGTTATCCAAAGGGATATTTCTATCCAGAAAAGGAATCCTAATGGGGCTTTAAGTTGGTAGAAATCATCAAGCAGTACTTCCCCGCGATTCTGATCCAGAGTATGCTCCTATTCACTGATTAAAGAAACAACTATCAGGAACGAAGTAATCCTTTATTATTTTTTTTTAGTGTCCCCTTTTCTGAGAAAGAAGAACAAGAACAAAAGAAGTGGAATGCAATTGGAATAGAAAAGAAATAAGAGATCTTTTTTTTTCTTCTATCCATATTCATATAGATAGAGTTCTTATAGATAGAGTTCTTATCATGATTCATGAACTAATGTAATGTCTAATTCTTTTTTTTTTTTGTAATCGAAAGATATGATATGGGTCGAAAGTTCTATTGATAGAACGAGTATTTTATTGAAGGATTAAGTTATTACTGAACAAAGAAAAATTTAAATTATATCTTTTATATTATAAAGGATGAGATCCATATATTATAAAGGATGAGATCAATTCGGAAGCACCCTTTTTTTATATTATAGCATAGCAGACAGAATTCCATTGGTCTAAATTTTGGACTCTTCGATGCATCTTTACTCTATCTAACTAAACATATCGAGATAATACTAAATGAAATGGGTCCTTATATTTTGTGGCCCTCGAGGAGCCGTATGAAGCTGAAGTCTCATGTACGGTTCTGTAATAGCGATGGGAACAGTGATGTTATCGCCGACTATGATTATCTAACAGTTCAAGTACAGTTGATATAGTTGAGGCGCAGTCAAAATATGGTTTTGGGGGGTGGAATTTGTGGCGTCAACCCATAGGGTTTCTCGTTTTTCTAATTTCTTCCCTGGCGGAATGTGAGAGATTACCTTTTGATTTACCAGAAGCAGAGGAAGAATTAGTAGCAGGTTATCAAACCGAATATTCAAGTATCAAATTTGGTTTATTTTACGTTGCTTCCTACCTAAATCTACTAGTTTCTTCATTATTTGTAACAGTTCTTTATTTGGGCGGTTGGAATCTCTCTATTCCGTACATATTCATTCCTGAACTTTTCAGAATAAATAAAGTGGGTGCAGTCTTTGGAACGACAATTGGTATCGTTATTACATTAGCTAAAGCTTATTTGTTCTTGTTCATTCCTATCGTAACAAGATGGACTTTGCCTAGGATCAGAATGGACCAACTATTAAATCTTGGATGGAAATTTCTTTTACCTATTTCTCTAGGTAATCTATTATTGACAACCTCTTCCCAACTCCTTTCACTGTAAAGGAATACAATATTTTAGATTCATGACTTCTTTCAAACAAGAGAAAGAAACATTAAATTATTTATAGATATTCACACTATGTTCCCTATGGTAACCGGGTTCATGAATTATGGTCAACAAACAGTACGCGCTGCAAGGTACATCGGTCAAAGTTTCATGATTACCTTATCCCACGTGAATCGTTTACCTGTAACTATTCAATATCCTTATGAAAAATTGATCACATCGGAGCGTTTCCGCGGTCGAATCCATTTTGAATTTGATAAATGCATTGCTTGTGAAGTATGTGTTCGGGTATGCCCTATAGATCTACCTGTTGTTGATTGGAGATTGGAAACTTATATTCGAAAGAAACGATTGCTTAATTACAGTATTGATTTTGGAATCTGTATATTTTGTGGTAACTGCGTCGAGTATTGTCCAACAAACTGTTTATCAATGACTGAAGAATATGAGCTTTCCACTTATGATCGTCATGAATTGAATTATAATCAAATAGCTTTGGGTCGGTTACCAATGTCAATAATTGGAGATTACACAATTCGAACAATTATAAATTCGACTCAAATAAAAATAGCCATGGGCAAACCCCTCAATTCAAAAAAGATTACCAATTACTAAGATTCGGGGTTGATCTAAAGGAGTGAAACTCATTTAATTTTGCTTGGTGAATAATTACAAATCATAACTATTGATTGGTGAGAATCGCGTCTTGATTTAGATTGAAAACCTATTCATATATTCGTGATGTTTTGGAAATATCTAATTTAAAATGACTCTTTCGGCTAGAGAATGGAATTAGTACAATAATTGTATCTACAGCAATTTGCACTCCATTAGGATTTCATTCAATTAGTAACGTATCATAAAAAAAGGGTACCTTCCTTTTTCCTGGTCCGGTCAATAAGGTCATGAAACATTTCGACTTATTTATCTCGTATTTTACATATAATGGATTTACCGGGACCAATACATGATTTTCTTTTAGTATTTCTGGGATCAGGTCTTATATTAGGGGGTCTAGGAGTGGTATTGCTTACCAATCCAATTTATTCTGCCTTTTCATTAGGATTTGTTCTTGTTTGTATATCCTTATTCCATATTCCATCGAACTCCCATTTTGTAGCCGCTGCACAGCTTCTTATTTATGTGGGAGCCATAAATGTCTTAATCATATTTGCTGTGATGTTCATGAATGGTTCAGAATATTACAATGATTTCCACCTTTGGACTGTTGGAGATGGATTCACTTCACTGGTTTGTACAAGTATTTTTGTTTCACTAATTACTACTATCCCAGATACGTCATGGTACGGGATTATTTGGACTACAAGATCAAACCAGATTATAGAGCAGGACTTGATAAGTAATAGTCAACAAATTGGGATTCATTTAGCAACAGATTTTTTTCTTCCATTTGAACTCATTTCCATAATTCTTTTAGTTGCTTTGATAGGTGCAATTGCTATGGCCCGTCAGTAATC